AATAATATGAATAACAACATTCCTAGTCATAGTGATAGTGACAATTCTAGTTACAGTACTGTTGATGATTTAGTCGGCATTCGGAATTTCGTATCTGATGACACTTTTTTAGTTAGGGATAGTAATAGCAGCAGTTATTCCATATATTTGGATATTGAAAATCAAATTTTGGAGATTGACAATGATCCTTCTTTTGTAAGTGAACTAGAAAATTCTTTTTATAGTTTTCGGAACTCTACTTATCAAAATCATGTATCTAAGAGTGATGATTCCCACTATGATCGTTACATGTATGATACTAAATATAGTTGGAATAATCACATTAATAGTTGCATTGACAGTTATCTTCGGGCTCAAATCTGTATTGATAGTTACATTTTAAGTGGTAGTCACAATTACAGTGACAGTTACATTTATAGTTACATTTGTGGTGAAGGTGGAAATAGTAGTGAAAGTGAGAGTTCCAGTATAAGAACTAGCACGGATGGAAGTGATTTAACTAGAACAGAAAGTTCTAATGATCTAGATGTAACTCAAAAATACAGGCATTTGTGGGTTCAATGCGAAAATTGTTATGGATTAAATTATAAGAAATTTTTGAAATCAAAAATGAATATTTGTGAACAATGTGGATACCATTTGAAAATGAGTAGTTCAGATAGAATCGAACTTTCGATTGATCCAGGTACTTGGGACCCTATGGATGAAGACATGGTCTCTTTGGATCCCATTGAATTTCATTCGGAGGAGGAACCTTATAAAGATCGTATTGATTCTTATCAAAGAAAGACAGGATTAACTGAGGCTATTCAAACAGGCACAGGTAAATTAAACGGTATTCCCGTAGCAATTGGGGTTATGGATTTTCAGTTTATGGGGGGTAGTATGGGATCCGTAGTAGGCGAGAAAATCACCCGTTTGATCGAGTATGCTACCAATCAATTTTTACCTCTTATTTTAGTGTGTGCTTCTGGAGGAGCACGCATGCAAGAAGGAAGTTTGAGCTTGATGCAAATGGCCAAAATATCTTCCGCTTTATATGATTATCAATCAAATAAAAAATTATTCTATGTAGCAATCCTTACCTCTCCTACTACTGGTGGGGTGACAGCTAGTTTTGGTATGTTGGGGGATATCATTATTGCCGAACCCAATGCCTACATCGCATTTGCGGGTAAAAGAGTAATTGAACAAACATTGAATAAGACAGTCCCTGAGGGTTCACAGGCGGCTGAATATTTATTCCATAAGGGCTTATTCGATCTAATCGTACCACGTAATCCTTTAAAAGGTGTTTTGAGTGAGTTATTTCAGCTCCACGCTTTCGTTCCCTCGAATCAAAATTCAATCAAGTAAAGCCTTACTTAAAACTTCAAAAATTCATTATTTTATTTGTGACGAACAAGTAGTTATTTAGTTTATAGGAATCAAAGTAAAAATTCGAATAATGGATTTTTCTTTGGTAACATAAGATAAAATTGTAGAAAGAATCATGCGGAGAATTTTTTTTACCGATATTCCCGATTAGTAATTAGGAAACCCCTATCAAACAAAATAAAAGAGCGAATTATTTCTTCCGCAAACTTTGGCAAGGGGAATAAAATGAATTTCATGCTCCCCTTCTTACATTACATGTGTATATATAATTCAACTATAGCAAATAGCGGCATAGAGTCTTGCATCTTTCTACATCTCTAGAGGATCTCTAGTTTTACTAAGAATCCCTGTTGTTGGATCGGATTATAACGAACTTTTTTGGAATTTGTAAGAAAATCTTTATTAAATTTTAATAAAAAAAAATTATAAGACAAGATAATAAATAAAATAATACAAAAGTCTATTATGATACATATATTTCATGTCGAAAGATGAGTAAATTTAATTCGACATTCCTCATTCCTTTTCTATATATACTCACGTAGATATTACTTAGTATAATTATATATGAATTAGTATAATTATAAGATACCTTTTATAACAATCAATAAATAACAGGTAAAAATATTAATATAACAATTAATATAACAATAAATAACAGGTACAAATATTAAGTCGAGGTATCCATTCTATGACAACTCTCACCACCTTACCCTCTATTTTTGTGCCTTTAGTGGGCCTAGTATTTCCGGCAATTGCAATGGCTTCTTTATCTCTTCATGTTCAAAAAAACAAGATTTTTTAAATATGCTAGTGCCGTCTATTTTTTTTTTTCAAAACTTAGACTTTGACGATAACACAGCTATCTATTTAGTAGACTAGAGTCTAACATGTGGCTTACTCCAAACATAAGCGATTATACATGCGTAAACATGATATCTGAGGAAATTAATTATAAGTATTTTAAAATAGAAAATATAGAACAGATCAGGCGACGAATGTTTGAGATGTAAAGTCAATATATCTATATGGATGTAGGTATCTATAGGGAATCATATAAAGGTGATGTTATTATTTTATATCTAAGTAATTCGATGAATTACTCCTAAAGTAAGGGTTCACATCAAAATAGTGCTAGTTGATTAGAGTTACTTCGGAAACAAAAAAAGTAAAATCGATTTTTGTTATTCTATCAATTCCAATAAAATGCAACGAGATCTAGTATGAGTTGGCGATCAGAACGTATATGGATAGAATTTATAAGAGGATCTCGAAAAATAAGCAATTTCTGCTGGGCCTTTATCCTTTTTTTCGGTTCATTAGGGTTTTTATTGGTTGGAACTTCCAGTTATCTTGGTAGGGATTTGATATCTTTATTTCCGTCTCAGCAAATAATTTTTTTTCCACAGGGGATCGTGATGTCTTTCTATGGGATCGCAGGTCTCTTTATTAGCTCCTATTTGTGGTGCACAATTTTGTGGAATGTAGGTAGCGGTTATGATCGATTCGATAGAAAAGAAGGAATAGTGTGTATTTTTCGTTGGGGGTTTCCTGGAAAAAATCGTCGAATCTTCCTCCGATTCCTTATGAAAGACATTCAGTCCATCAGAATAGAAGTTAAAGAGGGTATTTATGCACGTCGTGTCCTTTATATGGAAATCAGAGGCCAAGGGGCCATTCCCTTGACTCGTACCGATCAGAATCTGACCCCACGAGAAATTGAGCAAAAGGCTGCCGAATTGGCCTATTTCTTGCGTGTACCAATTGAAGTTTTTTGAAAAAGAAAGTTCAGAATGAATGCTTTCTTAGTTCGTAGCAAGAGGGATAAAACTCAAATTAAAGAATAGTCTTTTTTATAGACCATAGTACTGGAATTTCTTCAGAATGCTCATTTGAGCCAAAGCAGACGTATACGGAACAGCCAGAAAACTGTCTTTGTCCGAAACGTATGTAAATCAACTCCACAGTAACAAAAATGGATTCTTTTTATTTTCTTTCTGTATTATTTCGAAATTCAAGGATTAACTAATGAATCACAAATCAAAAACTAAAAAACGGGGAATGGATTCATAATAGTATCCATATTACTTGTAATAGAACTTATGTTTGATATAAATATTAGTAGTGTATAGAGTTAACGAATGAAGTGAGTTCATTAAAAAATCAAAGACGAAAAAATGGCAAAAAAGAAAGCATTCATTCCCCTTCTATATCTTGCATCTATAGTATTTTTGCCCTGGTGGATCTCTCTTTCATTAAAAAAAAGCCTAGAATCTTGGGTTACTAATTGGTGGAATACTGGTCAATCCGAAATTTTTTTGAATGATATTCAAGAAAAGAGTATTATAAAAAAAGTTATAGAATTAGAGGAACTCTTTCTCTTGGACGAAATGCTAAAGGAATACCCAGAAACACATCTACAAAAGCTTCGTATCGGAATCTACAAAGAAACGATCCAATTGATCAAGATGCACAATGAGGATCGTATCCATACGATTTTGCACTTCTCGACAAATATAATCTGTTTCGTTATTCTAAGTGGTTATTCTATTCTTGGTAATGAAGAACTTGTTATTCTTAACTCTTGGGTTCAAGAGTTCCTATATAACTTAAGCGACACAATAAAAGCTTTTTCTATTCTTTTATTAACTGATTTATGTATAGGATTCCATTCGCCCCATGGTTGGGAACTAATGATTGGTTCTGTCTACAAAGATTTTGGATTTTCTCATAACGATCAAATTATATCCGGTCTTGTTTCCACTTTTCCAGTCATTCTTGACACAATTTTTAAATATTGGATCTTCCGTTATTTAAATCGTGTATCTCCGTCACTTGTAGTGATTTATCATTCAATGAATGACTGAAAAATCTAATGTTTGTTACTTTGTACATAAGTAAAACATTCAAAATTGTACTTATTCCTTCTACCCATCCAGAAGGATGCCTCCTATATTCGGAGTAACATTATTTCAGTAAATAGCAGAATCATGGATAGGGAACTATACTAGGGACCTACCTAATTTTATTGTAGAAATTTTTGGGCTCAATGATTGGACCATGCAAACTAGAAATACCTTTTCTTCGATAAAGGAAGAGATTACTCGATCTATTTCCGTATCACTCATGATATATATAATAACTTGGGCACCCGTTTCAAATGCATATCCCATTTTTGCACAGCAGGGTTATGAAAATCCACGAGAAGCAACCGGCCGTATTGTCTGTGCCAACTGCCATTTAGCTAATAAGCCCGTGGATATCGAGGTTCCACAAGCAGTACTTCCTGATACTGTATTTGAAGCAGTTGTTCGAATTCCTTATGATATGCAACTGAAACAAGTTCTTGCGAATGGTAAAAAGGGCGGTTTGAATGTGGGGGCTGTTCTTATTTTACCCGAAGGGTTTGAATTAGCCCCCCCCGATCGTATTTCTCCCGAGATTAAAGAAAAGATGGGCAATCTGTCTTTTCAGAGCTATCGTCCCACTAAAAAAAATATTCTTGTGATAGGGCCTGTTCCTGGTCAGAAATATAGTGAAATCACCTTTCCTATTCTTTCCCCGGACCCTGCGACTAAGAAAGATGTTCACTTCTTAAAATATCCCATATACGTAGGCGGGAA